TTCGTCCTATGAACTTTAAGGTGTATGAAGTTTCATATTTGTTTTTTAAACAGAGCGAGAGAGACTTGATTTAACTTAGGTTTCTAGGCCATAGGCAGACCTAAGTCAAGATAAAACCCCCTTGAAACACTCTGGTAGTGTTCCTGAATCTGAATCCAAATAATGACTCAGAGCACATGGAGCCATCTATTTTTTGCGGTCAAAAATATGGCAGACTGGCGGATATTTATAGCCGTTAATGAAAGAGCCCAATGCACAAAAATGCATGTTGGGTCTTTAAAACAGCTCAGATCACTTTGATTAGAATCAGTTTGGTCTGTTTTACCGAGAAAGTCTACGGTTCGAGTCCGTATAGCCCTAGAACCCTATCCATTCCAAAATCCGAGTGAATTTTGGAAGTTACAATTCTAACACGAATCCGGTTAAAAACTCCAATCTAACCTAACCCCAATCGAATCTAATAGTCCTTCATATGGGTATAGGAATGACCGGCCCTATTTGTGCCCAAGCTAAAGTTTGAAAAACGACTATCTTTGGTACGTTTCATTGGAAAGATTGTCAACAATACAAAATACGAATTTCTTCGTATACCTTTACCTAAACCTAGCAAAGGTAGTCTTCTCTTTCCGTATTCAATAACTAGAAATTCCTACCCATAATTCTACTTTACTGGTTAAATAAGTAACAACTTCACAGGTATAGAACAATGGGTTGCCCGGGATTCGAACCCGGAACTAGTCGGATGGAGTCGATAATGTTACCGGTAAAATAAGTAACAACCTCTCCCCAAGCCGTGCTTGCATTTTTCATTGCACACGGCTTTCCCTCTGTATACATCTAAAATTCAGTTCCGTCATTAGACAAAAAGTGGAATACTTAGATACTTACTACAAGTAAATTTCAGAATAGAAATAAGGAAAAATTTTGTTAGTTCTTCATTATTGCTATTTATTCGATTCAATTCTAATCATAATTTCCATTTCCGCGCTTTCATAACGAATGAGTCATGATTAGCCAAATCATTGATACAAATAATATCCAAATACCAAACCCTCTTTTTATGGAACCTCCGCGAAATAAAAGAAGCTCTTGGAAAGGTCAAGGAAAGAACTTGTTCTTCCGCCGTAAAGAATTCTTCAAATAATTCCGAGCCGAATCTTTTCAAAAAAGCCCGTACAGTACTTTTGTGTTTACGAGCTAAAGTTCTAGCACAAGAAAGTTGAAGTATATACTTTATTCGCGACAAAAATTTTTTTTTTGAAGACCCGCTATAATAATGAGAAAGATTTCTGGATATACGCCCGAATCGGTCAATAATCTCAGAATCTGATAAATCGATCCAAATGGCCTTACTAATAGGATGCCCTAATATATTACAAAATTTGGCTTTAGCCAAGGATGAAATCAGGGGAATCATTGGAAGAATAGTATCAAACTTCTTAATAGCATTATCGATTACAAATGAAGTTTCTAACATTTGATTACGTACCGTTGAAGTCTTTCGCCGCACACTTGAAAAATAACCGAGAAAGTTAAGGGAATGGTTTGCTAATTGGTTTATATGGATTCTTCGTGGTTGAGACCACAGGTCAAAATAAGATTGCCATAAATTGACAAAGTAATATTTCCATTTATGCATCAAAAGAGACGTACCTTTTGACGCGAGAATTGCTTTTCCTTGATACCTAACATAATGCATGAAAGAGTCCTTGAACACCCAAAGATTGGCTTCAAAAGCGCTGGCCAAGGTTTCTATAAAATGCTCTATTTTTCCATAGAAATAGATTCGTTCAAGAAACGCTCTAAAAGATGTTGATCGTAAATGAAAAGATTGGTTACGAAGAAAGACAAAGACGGATTCGTATTCACATACATGAGAATTATATAGGAAGAAGAATAATCTTTGATTTCTTTCTGAAAAAGAAGGACTGACTTTCTTTGAAGTCATAAGACTATTCCAATTATGAAACTCGTGGAGAAAAAATCTTAATAAATGCAAAGACGAAGCATCTTTTAGCCAGTAGCGAAGAGTTTGCACCACGATTTCGAGATGGATTGGGTAAGGTATTAGTATATCGAACACATAATTTAAATGTGAAATTTTGTCCTCTAAAAAAGAAAAAATTGAATGAATTGATCGTAAATTAGCGGATTTGACTATCTCTTTCCCTTTCTTTTGGCGCTTTTCTAGGGAAGATAGTAATCGGAGCGAAAATGGAATTTCCATAATGACCGAAAATCCCTCGGATATCATTTGAAAATCAAAATTCTTATTGCGCCCCCAAAGTGGATTTTGTTTAAAATCATTCAGAGAAAGAATCCAAAATTTTGGGTCATACATTCGAGTAATTAAACGTTTCACAATGAGTAAGCTGAATTTATTGTCATAACCTGCATTTTTCAACAAAATGCATCTTGTTAAACCATGATCATAAGCAAGTGCATAAATATACTCTTGAAAGATAAGTGGATATAAGAAGTCGTGTTGTTGAAATCTATCGAGCTCTAAAGAGCTTTGAAATTCCTCCATTTTGAATTCTATTTGAACTAAAGGTACAGGATTTTGGGAGTTATCAAATGATACAGAGTGCGATACAGTCAAAACAAGGTATTTTTCTAGTAAGATAAGGAAGAGATACCTCGGATACAGGTAAACTTATCAACGGATTCTCGATCCTCTCTTTTTCCATTTTCTTGAAGTCGTTTATATTCGTTCTAGGATAACAAGATGTTGAGAAATCCTTTATTTTTTCAACCTAATCGCTCTTTTGATTTTGGAAATTTTGTTATCAATGTACTCTTTCTTATACACACGCATCTCCATTCTGGAATGGAGAATGCTAATATTTAGGATTCATGAAAAAATAAAGAATCCGCTTCTGGGATAAGCCCTTCCCGTATTCAGGCACTAATATATTTTTAACGTCTAATTAGATCGGGTAATCATTCTAATTAAGAATGGGAGCTCGTTGCTTTTTCGTTCCTTATAATTTAATTAAATTAATTGAAGCCAGAGGGCTCTATCCATTTATTCATTCGACCCAACTTGAAATTGAATACATTTGACTCCCTTCCAATAAGTTAAACAAAGTTTTGTCCCGATCGGGAAAGAAGAAAAGATTCTCAGAACTCTTGGTTGCTACGACATGCTATTTTTTCCATTCATTCCCTTTTAGGATCAGTCGTGGTCTTCCAAACTGTACCGATGGTATGGATGAATTCATCGCTTCATCCAAATGTGTAAAAGATCCGAGTCGCACTTAAAAGCCGAGTACTCTACCGTTGAGTTAGCAACCCGAATAGAAGAAAAAAGTATGTAGATATAATCAGAATGAAAAAAATGATTAGACGAGAGAATCAAAGCATAAAAACCCATTTTCGAATCGATTAAGAACAGAAAACGTAATAACTCAGATAAAAATACAATAAATTTTTCGATAACAGAAAACCAGAAATAATTATAGATCCTTCCTTATGTCATTGTTATTCACGTTTTCAAGCAAAAATGCGTATATCAAAGCGCATCCACCGAACCCCTTTTTTGAATAAAGTAAGGGAAAAACCAAACCGATGGGACGGAAATAAAGAGATCCCTTTATAAAAAAAGAGATCCCTTTATCACGCTGCATTATATTTGTTCAATGTATTGTTGTCAATACAAAGGTTAAGAAAAGAATACAATGAACAAAGATAAGAAATTCGGCGGAAAAATATTCAAAAAAATAAGGACTTAAGTTAGATTGGCACAAAATAGATACAAAAAGTTTAGCTAGGGGAAGAAAAAATAAGAAGTCTAAAAAGATCTCGGATTTAGTCAATCAAGAGAGAAACAAAATAGAGAAAAGTTCTAGAAAGGGGTATCATATACCCCCCCTTATTTCCTTAAATTAATTCAATTTTATTTGATTGGGGCAAAGTTCTTTAAAAACTTCCGACTTCTTTAAAATGTCCCGAACAGTTTCTGTAGGCTGAGCACCCCTTTCAAGAAAATATAGAATAGCAGGAACGTTTAAATACGTTTGATTCTTTATCGGATCATAAAAACCCACTTTCCGAAGATCTCTTCCCTCTCTTCGGCAGCGAACATCAATTGCAACGATTCGATAAGTCGCACGTTGCTTTCTACCACATCGTTTTAAACGAAGTTTAACCATAACATTCCTCTAATTTGGAACCCCTATGGAACTGATTCCATTATGGAATCATGACTAGTCATTGCTTCAGTAGGTACATAGACAGAATAATGTCTATTTCTATGAATAAAGAATAAATCTTAGCAAGACCGCTTTTTGCTGGAAGATTGGTTCTTTATTCATAAAATACGTTTTATAGTTGTTCCAAACGTTGAAATGCACCGTGCAAAAATCCATATTCCCAACCAGAGAGACGGTCCTCTGTTTGGGGTTTGGTTGAGGCCAACACCAGGAGGGATTTAACGATAACTTTTAAGGACTCCCGGGCCTCTCTATTTTTTGAGAGGTAGTGGCTGTTTTGATTGATGCACCTTTCTCCTTCCACGTGCCCACAGGAAAAGGCTTCCCTAAAAATCTTAGAGTGTCCTCTTTTGCAAGTCGGGTTAGAGTAGTTCTCGCAATAAACTTTATTGCGAGCGTACTCGTACCGATGGCCTTTTTTCCGGTGCGGGCAGTTATCGTTCAGAGAACGAATCGGACAGCCCCTACCCTTTTTCTGAGTAGAAAAAGATTGTTTACCCGTCTCTTCCCTTTCAGTCTCTTCCCTTTCAGTCTCTTCCCTTTCAGTCTCTTCCCTTTCAGTCTCTTCCCTTTGCGGAAAAAGACTTTCGGTTGATACGTCTGGCAAATGTTTGCCATTGACGTGGTTGTGACAACAGTTATAACGATAAATGCATTGGTTGTTCATGGATTTCCGAGTGGTTTATTAATATGATTTAAGACTAGTCATTGCTTTAGAGCGAAGTACACGAAGTGTACGTTTGAAATATATCAGGGCGAATTGGAAGAAAATAAGTTTCTTATTGTCTGTTTGTCTGTATTATCTCAAGATATGAATTATCTCAAGAAAACACGGGCAATATCCGTTTTAAATAAAATGTAAAAAAACATGGATATGCCCACTGGGACGAAAGGGATCGAACCTTCGATTACCGGGACCAAAACCCGTCGCCTTACCACTCGGCTACGCCCCATTGTCACATTGAGTTTTTTGATTCAGTTAATTAATAGTATATGATTAAATCAAAATAGTTGTCAATAGAGACAATTTTACGCTAAGATATAATAGAGAAGAGATAATGGAATTATATAGATTCTAGGTTTGTGCTAGGAATTTGACACGTGTATATATAGAATTTGACTGAATTTATTGATCATTAGATAGAATGTAATTAAAATAGTAGATGAAAATATGATTTCTTCTATTCGCCTTTGAGAATTGGAGGATTTTTGATTGGGCAGGTTCAAAGAAAAAGAAGGATTTTTTTGTCTACCTTACTTTCTTCCGTTTTCCTTATATCAAGAACTCAATCAAATTGTAATTAGCGCCAAGAACAAAATGTCTGCTATGCTTAATCTCTTTAGTTTGATCTGTATCTGTCTTAATTCTGCCCTTTATCCAAGTAGTCTTTTCTTTGCCAAATTGCCCGAGGCCTATGCTTTTTTAAATCCAATCATAGATATTATGCCAGTCATACCCCTGTTCTTTTTTCTTTTAGCCTTTGTTTGGCAAGCTGCTGTAAGTTTTCGATAAGATACTTAATACTATCCTAGACTATCCTCAAAAATGCATGATTTCTTCGAGAAAAATTTCTAACGATTGATAAGATCAAATAAGTCTTTCCCACATCAATCTTTGAGTCAAACGTTGAAATTCTCGGATAGCCGCGAGAAATCAAATCTGGCTCGCCACATTTCCCCATTCTGACCTTTTTCCAGTGAAAAGCCTTAATTTCTATGCGATTTTATACAGGATTAGGGTTCCACGCCAATATCTAATTATGGGTATGAAGTCATCTTGAGGAATCAAAGACTCTTATTTGAACTGAATTTGCATTTCTTAGACTTATTTTCGAATTCGAGAAAGCACTTCATTTCTGGGTGTCAAAATAGAATATGTGGTAGAAAAATAGATGATCTATTCTCTTTTCTCGTTTTTTCCAAAAAGGCTCTTGGAGATTGTGTAATGCTTACGCTCAAACTTTTCGTTTACACAGTAGTAATATTCTTTGTTTCTCTCTTCATCTTTGGATTCCTATCTAATGACCCAGGACGTAATCCTGGACGTGAAGAATAAAGGTTTTTTCGTTTTTCTAGCTTGATATTTTTATTTTCTTAAGATTTTTGCTCTATTCCACACGTTTAACTAGGAAAAGGGGTTTGTGAAATTTGAAAGAAAAAGAAAATATCAAGTCATCGACGAAAACGGAAAGAGAGGGATTCGAACCCTCGGTACGAATAACTCGTACAACGGATTAGCAATCCGCCGCTTTCGTCCACTCAGCCATCTCTCCCTATTGAAAAAGATAATTATAATTATTAATATGTTACATTCCACATGAAAAAAGGATTCAAAAACGTCTTTCTTTGTCCTTCTTTATTTTGATTCTAAAGATATGTAAAACTTTTCTTAGCTATTCCGTTTAGATAAAGTCAAAACTCAAAAGATCTAATACAAAGAAAAAGAAAGATAAAGAACGAGGACTTCCTTGCTTTGATTTTCTTCGAAGGGCCCTTTTCTTTCCACGGCCTGGCCCGGTCACTACCCAACCGGGCCTTTTTTGATTCCAGCAAATTCTAGCGAAATTTATCTTATTTGCCAACAAAAAAGGCTTACTAGATTTTTTGACTATATTTCAGACCAAAAATAAAAAGGACTATTTCCATCCTTACTCGATAACTTTATAGAACTTATTCTATCAAAAGTACCCTGTCCTATTCATTTTTCTTCCTTTTTTAGTTACTTGACTGCTTTTCTAGAATAAAGAAAATGAAACTTTAGACACTGCATTTTTATGTTATGCTTTAAGCGCTTTTGGTAAGTCGTATCTAGCAACACTCTTCCCGCACAAGAAAGGATAGGCCTTGGTATTTATTGATTTAAATACGCCCTCTTCTACAAATCTCATCAAATTGAAAACCCTTGTGCAAAACGTTATGACTCTCATTTTCATGATTTTTGATGATCCTAGCTTGACAAAAGGTCCATTTGTATATAATAATGTCATTGTAGCGGGTATAGTTTAGTGGTAAAAGTGTGATTCGTTCTATTAACCCCTTATATAGTTAAGGGGTCTTTCGGTTTAATTCATATTCCGAATCCAAAAACTTTATTTCTTAAGGGGATTTAATCCTTTACCTCTGAATAATCTATTCGGGGAAAAAAATCAATTCTCGCGATTTCTATCCAAAGGTCACTGAAAAATTGAAAAATTGGATTCTGAACTTGCGAAACAAAATTTGGAAATTGGATCAACTTCCAATTGAATGAGTATAAGTAAAAGGTCCATGGATGAAGATAGAAAAG